GGGATGAAATAAAACCACCTATTTTTTTAGACTTAGACAAACAATATTTCTTTTATTTTCTTCATCCTTTGCATTGGAAGAATAGATTCAAAAATTTATATGATTCAACCTCAGACCTATTTAAATGTAGCGGATAACAGTGGGGCTCGAAAATTGATGTGTATTCGAATCATAGGAGCTAGTAATCGCCGATATGCTCATATTGGTGACGTTATTGTTGCTGTGATCAAAGAAGCCGTACCAAATATGCCCCTAGAAAAATCAGAAGTAGTCAGGGCTGTAATTGTTCGTACCTGTAAAGAACTTAAACGTGATAGCGGTATGATAATACGATATGATGACAATGCTGCAGTTGTGATTGATCAAGAAGGAAATCCAAAAGGAACTCGCATTTTTGGGGCAATCCCTCGCGAATTGAGACAATTAAATTTTACTAAAATAGTTTCATTAGCTCCCGAAGTATTATAAAAAAAAGAGATCTGAATTTTTGGGGTATTTGAAGGGAAATAGATTAAGAATTAGATTAATTCGTAGCTTGTGTTTCGCGCATATACCTTGAAAAATTTATATTCATAAACCAATAAAAAAAAAGAAAAACATGTTAATTATATCCAATTTTGGGACGCCAAAAGTTTTAGTTCATCATGGGTAGAGACACTATTTCTGAGATAATAACCTCTATACGAAATGCTGATATGGATAGAAAAAGAGTTGTTCGCATAGCATCTACTAATATTACCGAAAATATTGTTAAAATACTTTTCCGAGAAGGTTTTATCGAAAACGTCAGAAAACATCGAGAAAAAAACCAAAATTTTTTGGTTTTAACCCTGCGACATAGCAGGAATAGGAAAAGACCCTATAGAAATTTGTTAAATTTAAAACGGATCAGCCGGCCCGGTCTACGAATCTATTCTAACTCTCAACGAATTCCTAGAATTTTAGGTGGAATGGGAATTGTAATTCTTTCCACTTCTCGGGGTATAATGACAGATCGGGAGGCTCGACTAGAAGGAATCGGCGGAGAAATTTTATGTTATATATGGTAATCCATTTAATATCCAAATGAAATCCGAACCCTCTTCCTATTTGAGAAAAAGAAAGGGGGATGAGTTGTCTAATATCGTTTCTCCTCCATTAGTTGATACCTCAAGGGGGCTTTACCTGGAATGAAAGAACAAAAATGGATTCATGAAGGTTTAATTACGGAATCGCTTCCCAATGGCATGTTCCGGGTTCGGTTAGATAATGAGGATCTGATTCTAGGTTATGTTTCGGGAAAGATCCGACGTAGTTTTATACGGATACTACCCGGAGATAAAGTAAAAATTGAAGTAAGTCGTTATGACTCAACCAGAGGACGTATAATTTATCGACTCCGAAACAAGGATTCGAAAGATTAGGTGATTTTTATTCAATATGATTCGAGATTAAAAATTTCAAGAAATTTATTTTCTACCAAGAAGTAGATTCAGAATTAAGATAAGGAATGACAAATATGAAAATAAGAGCTTCCGTTCGTAAAATTTGTGAAAAATGTCGTCTAATCCGTAGACGGGGGCGCATTAGAGTAATTTGTTCCAACCCGAGACATAAACAAAGACAAGGATAAAGGGATAATCAGACTCACTAAAGGGCTCAGCGTACAAATAAAGAATGTGTTTTGACATGAAATGGATATATCCATATATTTCTGACTCATATTTATGAGATGATACAATATGGCAAAAGCTATACCGAGAACAGGTTTACGTAGAAATGTACGTATTGGTGCACGTAAAAGTGCACGTAAAATACCAAAGGGAGTTATTCATGTTCAAGCAAGTTTTAATAATACCATTGTCACAGTTACAGATGTACGAGGTCGGGTCGTTTCCTGGTCCTCGGCCGGCACTTGTGGATTCAATGGTACGAGAAGAGGAACACCCTTTGCCGCTCAAACTGCAGCAGCAAATGCTATTCGTACAGTAGTCGATCAAGGTATGCAACGAGCAGAAGTGATGATAAAAGGTCCCGGTCTCGGAAGAGACGCCGCATTACGAGCTATTCGTAGAAGTGGTATCCTATTAACTTTTGTACGGGATGTAACCCCTATGCCACATAATGGCTGTAGACCTCCGAAAAAAAGACGTGTGTAGAAATAAACAGTGAATGGATTTCAAGAGAAACAAGAGAAATAAATAATTCAATCAAAAAAATATTATTACTATGGTTCGAGAGAAAGTAACAGTATCTACTCGGACACTACAGTGGAAGTGTGTTGAATCAAGAACAGATAGTAAACGCCTTTATTATGGTCGATTTATTCTGGCTCCACTTATGAAAGGACAAGCCGACACAATAGGCATTGCGATGCGAAGAGCTTTGCTTGGAGAAATAGAAGGAACATGTATTACACGTGTAAAATCCGAGAATGTCTCCCACGAATATTCTACTCTAACGGGTATTCAAGAATCGGCCCACGAAATTATAATGAATTTGAAAGAAATTGTATTGAGAA